TTTCATGTCACAAACGCATCTTTTATTATTTTTTAACTAGAATTAATATTCGATTTTCTTTTTCTTTTTTCTATATTATATTTTCTATTTTTTTTAGATTTTAGAAAGCCTTCGTTTGTGAAAATATTATCCTTGTCTTTGTTTATGTTTTGGGTTGTAACAAATTACTATAATTCGTCCCCGTCTTCGAATCAATCGACATTTTTCACAAATTTTACGAACGGAAGCCCTTATTTTCATATTTTTCATTCCTTAATAAGTTAATTCAAAAGTTTTGGAAGAAAATAGGGTTTCCTTACATTTTGAACTTATAATTGTAGCCCTCTCTGCAAAAATAATGTTGAAGTTGAAAAACATCCTAATTAAAATGACTTATTTGCATTTATTATATAAAGAAACCTGAAACATACTCAGGGGAAGTGATTTATTTAGTAATAGTAATTAAATCTTCGTGAATCCCCCTTTTTTATTCGAGTTAAACCCGCTTCGCGTATTCACCCTTGTATATAATATATACTTGTATATAATATATAAAGGGGCGTGAAGTTATATTATAAATTGGAGTTTTCTTTCTCTTTTTTTTTTTTTAATGGATAAAAATTTCGCATATAATTCGGATGTTAGAACGATTACCATATATAACATAAAACTTCTCCGCCTATTCTTTCTAATCGAGCTTCTCGATCTGTCATTATACCTCTAGAAGTTGAAAGAATTACAATACCCATACCCCCTAAAATTCGCGGGATTCGTTGATAATTAGAATATATTCGTAGACCGGGTGTACTGATCCTTTTTAAATTTAAAAAATTTTTATAGGATCCTTTCCTATTTCTTCTGTACCGTAGAGTTAAAACTAAAAAATATTTGTCGTTTTCTATATGTTTTCTGACGTTTTCGACAAAACCCTCTCGTAAAAGTATTTTTACAGTGTTTTCTGTGATGTTAGTAAATGGTATTTGAACCATTCCTTTTTTATTCATATCAGCATTTCGGATATAGGTTATTATATCAGCGATGGTATCCTTACCCATAGTAAAAGAAAATGATTGTTGCCCTTTACTTTCTATATAATCAACATGCTCCTTTTTCGATTTATTATTCTCTTTTTATTTTCTATATATATTTATTATTATTATATATTTATATATATTATTATATATTTTTTTATTTTATAGGGTTATCAAGTATTAATCTGAAATATATTTGAAATATATAATAATTGCTACTTCTAATACTTAATAATAATTACTCCAAAAGGGATATATGTGAGATAAACTAAATTAATTAATCCATTTTTTTTCACAAAATAAAATAATAGAATGTATCCATATTTAAATTAAAGTTTTGTCTTATAATACCTCAGGTGCTAATGAAACTATTTTAGTGAAATTTAACTGTCTTAATTCCCGGGCGATTGCACAAAAGATTCGAGTTCCTTTTGGATTTCCTTCTTGATCAATGACAACTGCAGCATTATCATCATACTGAATTATTATACCGTTGCTACGTTTGAGTTCTTTACAAGTACGTACAATTACAGCTCTGATCACTTCTGATCTTTCTAAGTTCGTATTTGGTACTGCTTCTTTGATTACAGCAACAACAATGTCACCAATATAAGCATAGCGTCGATTACTAGCTCCTAGGATTCGAATACACATCAGTTCGCGTGCTCCGCTGTTATCAGCTACATTCAAATGAGTTTGAGGTTGAATCATATCATTTTTTGTTCTTTCAGTCCAAAGATTGAGGTTAAAATATTCTGTGTTCAAAAAAGGGAATATACAATTGCATTTTTTTGTTTTCATCTTAAAGACCTCTTTCCTTTAATTCTAATTATTATCTTGAATTATTATCCTGAAATAATGAATTGAGTTCGTATAGGCATTTTGGACGCTGCTATTGAAATAGCCTTTCTTGCTATATTTTCTGGGACCCCACCCATTTCATACAGTATTTTCTTAGGTTTAACAACAGCTACCCAATATTCGGGAGATCCCTTTCCCGAACCCATGCGTGTTTCAGTCGGTCTTACTGTAACAGGTTTGTCTGGAAATATGCGTACCCATATTTGTCCTCCTCGGCGAACATTTCGTGACATTGCCCGTCGTCCCGCTTCTATTTGTCTAGATGTTATCCAAGCGGGTTCAAGTGCCTGAAGAGCATATCTTCCAAAGCAAATATGATTCCCTCGATAAGATATTCCTTTCATTCTTCCTCTATGTTGTTTACGAAATCTGGTTCTTTGGGGGTTATAATTGATGGTTGTTTCTCAATTCCATCTCTATTACAGAACCGTACATGAGATTTTCATCTCATACGGCTCCTCGCGAATGAAGCAATTTTATATATAAATCGATTTAATCGATACAATAATATGCACTAATATTCATATGTTTAATCAACGCGGGCTTTTTTGAGATTTCATAGAATCCTATCGGTATATTCGAAATTTTTATATCTTGTTTTGATATATATTTGATATATAACTGAATAT